ACCGCAGGTATTTTTATCAGTCTGAATAAGATACGACTTATTTGATTTGAAATTTTGAAATGAATTCGATTCGAAATTTTGAAATATTCTAGATCTTCCATAGTTACTTATCATGTAAATTTCCAATTTTTCGTGATTGAGACTCATGGTAAATACAAATTCATATTTAAGGATAGATATTACCCTCCCTTTTTTTCCTTTCAAACAAATTCAAATGATTGAAGTTTTTCTATTTGGAATCGTCTTAGGTCTAATCCCTATTACTTTGGCTGGATTATTTGTAACTGCATATTTACAATATCGACGTGGTGATCAATTGGATCTTTGATAAAGTAACATCTCCTTTGTTTATTGACCTCCTACTCCTATTTCGTTGTTTTAGGATTAAAATTAACAACGTAGATCAAATTCAGACTTTAGATTAGACTGTTATCCCATTATTTCCGTGCCATTCTCGATTCGATATAACAATAATGTAATCACGCTCTGTAGGATTTGAACCTACGACATCGGGTTTTGGAGACCCGCGTTCTACCGAACTGAACTAAGAGCGCTTTTTTTTTTTTCATAAAAAATTTTTTTTATGTGATGCTAATACATCTTGCATGCATATACTAACTAAATAGCAATAGTTATCCATAGTGAACTATGGATAACTATTGCTATTTAGTTAGTATGTCCAATTTTAATTCGTCTCAATTGATCTATTTTTACTGCTCATACAATAACTAATAGTATGGGATAGGGATGACAGGATTTGAACCTGTGACATTTTGTACCCAAAACAAACGCGCTACCAAGCTGCGCTACATCCCTTTCCATGTTCATGGGTTTCCAGTTTCATTCTAAAGAATCTTTGTCTTGTTTTCCACATTTTTTTTCTTTTTTTTTTTACTTTCTCATATCCTATAAAATAATATCGAACTATATGTAATTATGTATTACAAATTATTCTTTTTCTATATTCTATAGAATAAAAATATTTAATTAAATTAAAGGGAATATATAGATATAGAGTATAATAGTAACTAAAGAATCTAAATATCAAAAATTTTTTTAAATATGAAAAATAGAATATAGAATAATAAACAATATTCTTATTATTTTTATATTATAATAATAAAATTCATAATTTCAGAAAATTCATTATAGAATAATATAGTTTAAATAATATTATTAATAATATTATAGAATGAAAAAAAAAAATATCTCATGAATCGTTATCCAATTCAAATTGAATTCGGACTTCCCCCGACAAATGCAAGTGATTATTAATAAAATAAAATAACTATTTGATCATATTCCTATATGTAATTATGTATTACAAATTACAAGAAAAAAAACGAAGGAGGATTTGAAATGCGAGATCTAAAAACATATCTCTCTGTGGCACCAGTGGCAAGTACTCTATGGTTCGCGGTTTTAGCGGGTCTCTTGATAGAAATCAATCGTTTATTCCCGGATGCATTGATATTCCCCTTTTTTTCATTCTAGTTATTGTAATTGGGACTGGAAGGTGTGACGAAGATTAGAGATCAAATAAAATATCTGTGATTTATTCCTTCTTTTTTTCGAATTAGAAGAAGTTGGAAAGAAAGGGAAAGGTGGATTTGGCCTCAGTGAAACTAGGAATTTTTGCCAGGTTTCAATGGAATTGAATTTTTTATTCAATTCCATTGCTATTTATAATAGAGTGAGACCACAAATGGAATTGGAATACTTGGGCAGGGGCAATAATATCATAGAAGATACTTAACTTAAATGAAAAATGAAATACTTTACTGCGATTCGAAATATAGTTCGAAATCATTTTATTACTGAATTTTTACTGTACTATAAACAATTAATTGGAACAAAATATTTGATAATTTGATTTTGAATTATCAACTTATACTTTTTTTCGTTCCTTTTTTATTCTTCGCTTCAAATCTGAAAATCGAAGAGTTAAGTGAATCAAAAAACCAAAGGAGGTTCATGCATGGCCAAGGGTAAAGATATCCGAATTACTGTTATTTTGGAATGTACTAATTGTGATAAAAAGAGTGTTAATAAGGAATCAAGGGGGATTTCTAGATATATTACTCAAAAGAATCGACACAATACGTCTAGTCGATTGGAATTGAGAAAATTCTGTCCCTTTTGTTGCAAACATATGATTCACGCAGAGATAAAGAAATAGAGAAAAGTATCGCTTGTGTGTTACCCTTACAGATGAAAAATAATCTTTCAGATAGAAGATATATTCTAAAAATTATATTTTAAATTTGAATTCAATTATAAATTAATATAATTTATATAATAGAACATTTTTTAGATTATATATAATGAAATTATATTATATAGCATATATATAACAAACATTAACAAACATATAGAAAAAATTAAGAATATAAATAAATTTTTATAAGAAATAGGATTTTCGGTATAGGAATAAAAAAACCATGGATAAATCTAAGCGACTCTTTCTTAAATCTAAGCAATCTTTTCGTAGGAGTTTGTCCCCGATCCAATCGGGGGATCGAATTGATTATAAAAACATGAGTTTACTTTATCGATTTATTAGTCAACAAGGAAAAATATTATCTAGACGCGTAAATAGATTGACCTTAAAACAACAACGATTAATTACGATTGCTATAAAACAAGCTCGTATTTTATCTTTGTTACCTTTTGTAAATTCATTACCTTTTGTTAATAATGAGAAAAAAAAATTTGAAAAAAGCGAGTCGACCACTAGAACTACTACGACTGTTCTTAAAAAAAAAAAAAAATAGAGTTACTCTTCAATTGAATTCAATTTGGAATCTAAACTCAATGAAAATGTGGATTAATATTTTGTTCGAAAACTACGACAATCCAATTGGGGTTCTTGCGTTGTAAGAAAAAATAGAATAGGTAAAGAAGAATAAATCTTTTTTTTTTTTTTTTGAGCGCGGTTTTTTATTTATTTTGATGACTTTGTCATATGAATTATAATTCTATTTTATCATACAAATTGCTTCTATTTTACCACCTTCCCGGAGTTGAGTCTCCGGGGAATTTTTATTTTTTTATCAGATCGTTGGCAATCATAAAAATAAAATTCCCCTTTAATATAGCTATTTGTGCAACTATTTTACGATTAAGAAGTAATTGGCTCTTGTACATATTAGACATTAATTTACTGTAAATATAGTATATTTGTTTATTCTGGCCAATTATTGCGTTTATTCGACTGATCCACAAACTGCGAAAATCCCTTTTTTTCCTATCTCTATCCCGATTAGCGGAAACCAAAGCTTTTATTTTCTGTTGTGAAATAGTTCGAGTAAGTTTTGAATGAGCTCCGCGAAAGCTTGATGTAAATAAACGAACTTTTGTCCTTCGTTTTCGAGCGATATATCCTCGTTTAATTCTGGTCATTGAATAAATGAGACTTTGTTGAATAACTATTTGATTTTTTCTTTCAGTTATTCTTTTATCCTTCCTAGTCTATTAATAACAAAAAGGAATTCTTCCAATGTATAAAATAATAATTCCAATGGCTTTTGCTACTATAACCTTCCCAACCACGATTTTTTTCTTTTTTCTAAACATTTTGAATTAAATATTAAATAGAAATGGATAAAGAAATGGTGGGTTCCATCGTTTCTATGATTACGTTTTAAACGGTGAGGTCCTCTCTATACACCGGAGCCCCTTCCTTCATTGAATCTTCATTTAATCAATGTTATTGTTAACTTGTACAGTTCACACTCATGGGCTCTACCCATGAAATATCTAGTAATAGGTCTTTCACAAAGAAATCTAGCTATACAGTAACGGTATTTAAGTATGAAGATTAACTGGGTAGTTGACCCTCTTAGTCCGTTCTTGCAAAATTTAGGGCATAATTTTTCTTTATTTGAAATAGGATTTTTCCCGCTTAATGGATAACCATTTGTTACCAATGGGAAAGTCTTTTTCATCTTAAATTGCAAATTAAAGTGATTCGGTTTGCACCAATCGAAACCATAAATTTTATACACAATTCTTATTATATTAATAGAATTGTAGTCTATTTTAGTTATCTAAAAAAACGAGTCGCACATACACCCTAGTACATGTTCCTCGGCGCTGAGGGCATCCCCGAAGAGCGGGAGATTTTGTGACATTTCGGATTGGCTGTCTTGTGTTTCTAATAAGTTGTTTTATAGTTGGCATGGTAAGTCATATATATAATGATCTGGTTTAGATCAATCCTAACCCGATAATTATGAATTATTTAGATTCTATAAAATATCTTTGGTATACGTAGGTCAGAATTTAAAAAAGATAAAATGAGATCGTGTATTTATGAGGAATCCTTTATCCTCATTTTTTATTCAAACAGAATCCGCTACCGTATCAACAATTCCGTAGGCGTGGGCTTCTTCTGCTGACATAAAAAAATCCCTTTCCATGTCTTTGGATATCCGCCATGAAGGTGTGCCTGTTCTTTGTGCATAAATCTGTGTAATAGTTTCGCGCATTTTCAGTAATTCATTCGCTTCCAGCATACATTCTACTGTTTGTCCCTCCTGAAAAGAACTAGCAGGTTGATGGATCATTACCCTGAGAATATAGAATATAACATGATAAGGGTTTCTACTAATCTTGAATTGGATAATAAATATAAGGGATGTAAATAAGAAAAAACTAATGAAGATAAAATGTAAAGCCGTACAGGCAGACATCTTTTTTCTTTTTTATATAGCATACGGCTCTACTAGGAAATATGAAATTAATTTTGATCTTCCCTCGAAGAAGTTGAAAATATACCAGGTCTACCAGACCCAGATCAGATCAGTAAATAATCCAATAACCACCTTTCTTTTTTGTTTTAGAATATTTTTTATAGACTATGATGATTCCGTTGCTCTCTTATTTCGTCTAGTCTGTTATTCAGCAATCCCAAAGTTTCTTTTTTGAAATAGTTAATAAAAAATAAATATTGTTCGAAGTTTTCTGGTGTGAAAACAAAAAAAGATTGTGACACTAAA